CCATTATGATCCAACTCTGAACGGTAATAAATACCCGGGCTTTGCAATATTTGATTGATTACAATTCTGTATATTCCATTTACTATAGAGGTTCCCAGGGAATTCATTAGAGGAATTTTTCCAATAAATAGGGTTTGTTCTTGCGTATCCCTACCGGTTTTCCAAATTAATCCCGCGGGCACATATAATTCAGAAGAATACGTGAGTGATTCATACACAGCATCTCTTTCTTTTATCAAGGGTTCTACTAATTGATATGTTTCCACAAATAATTGAAATTCAATTTCTTGATCTGTATCTTCAATTTTTGGAAACTTATAAAGTTCTTCCGTCAATCCCTGATCAATGAATCTACAAAATCCCTCGAATTGTATCTGACTAAACCCAGGTATTGTAGACATTCCCTCATTTCCATCCCGGAGCATTTTTAGTTTCCCATTTATCGAAAAAATCCCATTCATTTTCCAAGGCTCATTCTTCGTCAAACCATATGGATCGGTCTAGTAATGATGTGGATTGATCTAGCAATGATGGAATTATATTCTGTTTACTGAATCACATGAAATTTTACCCAACTTCATATCATAGATGTAATGCATGAAATACGTATGAGCAGAGATACAAATGGAAATGAATTCATAAAACATTCCTGGAAACAAAATTATGACGTTTAGACTTATGGAATCTTGTATAGAATATCAAAAGTGATCAAATTTCTACCTATTACTATGATATTAGGATCTGCTGATTGGGTACTATAAAAAAAGTAAATGGATTCAGGATCTGTTCTCTATGAATGAGATAAAGACATAAAGGAACCTTATAGAGTTTACCCCTTAATTTAGCACTTAACTTTTTTCGCGGATTCCGTTGTTCAAAAATGATTCGCAGAAAAGGGAAGCATTTTTACCCATTTGTTAGTCAAATTCGCGGAATACAATTGAAGTGTGCAAAAGGGGTTGTATTTATTAAGTTAAGCACACGAAACGAAGACTAAATACTATCGGCATATCACTTATCCCAAGTGAAATTGGGGTAACGCAGGCCGTCCTATATCATAATTTCTATTTGATATTCAATATATTCAATGAAAAATGGAAGCACGCTAATTACCTTAATTCCCTATGGACATATCATATATAAATATGATCCCGGATTAGGTATATCCGCGTAACAACTTCTGTTCTGGGGTTTACATATACACATAATTGTTGTTATACTTGAAATTGAAAAGGATTTATTATTGAAAATTATTGATACTGATTAGTTGTGTATCAATTGCATTTTCTTATGCCATTAAGGAAACACAATTTATTTGAGATCCAAGAACTTTTCATGAATTAAGAGTCAATAGTTAATGGGTCCAATTTTATTTGCACTGAATTTTTTATTGTGTGACCAAAAATTTTTCTTTCAAAAGAAGGGAAATTTTTAGGCGTTGTGTGTTTTGATATTTTAGATACTATACAATTAATAGAAGAGAAGGATCCGGCTCAAAAAAAAAGGAAGGATTTTTTTTAGTTTAGGTTTATTATATATAGGAAAGGAATAAGGAAAATGGGATTCAAGATGCAAATCCAATAAAAAAAGGCATATTTCCATCTAATCTATTTGGATCGTTTTGGCGGCATGGCCGAGTGGTAAGGCGGGGGACTGCAAATCCTTTTTCCCCAGTTCAAATCCGGGTGTCGCCTGATCAATAAAAAACCCTAAATCCCTTTGCTTGCTGATATAATATAAGTCGCCGAATCCTTTTCCTATGCTTATGCTAGGCAAGGATTCGAACTTCCGATACTTGTACTTGCTTGATTTTAAGAAGCTGGAGGTTAAAAGACTGTCAATCCTTGTGCTGGGGATTCCAGAGAGAATTTTTGTATAGGAAGGACTAGGCTATCAAGACTTCCAGTGCTAATGTACTGTCTAATGAACGATTCTTGAATTAGATAGTTGAGTAGGGAATTTATAGCTGTGGAAAGGGTGGAAGATGCTTTGTATACAGACTCGCGATAATATAATTTATGAGTGCTCAGGCATTAAATCAATATTGGATTGGATGAATAATTGGCCTCTTTTATTTTATAGAATAAAAAAAAAGATAATGAAAAAAAAAATTCTTAATTTTCGGTAACACCCAAGCAAGAATGTAATAGAATAGAATATAAGGCCCCCCAGTGTCTTTGTGAAATACTCAGGAGGCCATAAGTATCAGATCAAACGGTAGATAGGGATATATGATGGATAGTGATCTATCTGGATTGTATATTGTTATGCTTTTTGGGAACAAAAGAAACAATAGGTATTATTATTCCTGCATGTTCCATTAATAGCATTCCCTTGATAATTACAAGAAAGTAACTGTGTATCTTGCTTGTACTTAATGCTTCCCAATTCTACCAGAAATAATATATGAACTTGTTATGGGTGGGGTTTATTGGATTAGTTCATCAATAGCCCTCGTTCAGAATCCCTTTTTGACTCTGTGCCATTGATTACATTATTATTAGTGATCAATAATGGAAGAGTTTCTTCATATTCAGAGAGATAGGGGACATAATTCACATGGATATAGTAAGTCTTGCTTGGGCTGCTTTAATGGTAGTCTTTACATTTTCCCTTTCACTCGTAGTATGGGGAAGAAGTGGACTCTAGGGTCATTACTAATTTGAGTAATCAAACTGTATTAATAGTTTTATAGATCGTTCTGTTCTGCAAAGCGTTTTTAAAGAAAAATATCTTCATTTCAAAATTATACGAGAATCCAGTTAGTTAAAGTAAAAGTAATAGATGAAGAATAACCTTTCAATCAAACAAATATTTCAATGATTCCCCTGTTCGTATTTTGAAAGTAAAAGAAATACACATGATATCAAATTTTTTCCAACCGAATTCGTCCTAAATATTCAATATTCTATTTGGATGAACTAGCTCTTAACAGAATTCTATTCTATATGGATATTACAATGAGGAGCAACCAACCCCCCTTTTATTTGTTTCTCGCTTTACTGTTCAAAGAGGAAGTCTATCTGTTATTATGTAGATACAGACTTTATACCGGGGGAAACGTCGATATAGTGTTTGTCCAACCAAGTACTACACATAATAAGATCTTGCGCTGGGCAATTCACATATTGTGCATTTACCTTTGCTTTAGACTCCTATAAATATTATTTTTTTATCGACTCACTTAATATCATGGTTCATGCGTTAGAAATAGAAATAGGCGGTATCTACTACTCTTTTTACAAATAGGAAGAATTTCCCGTGGAATTCGTTGAATCACCTGTCAACGGCTAAATCAATTACTCCTTGTCGGAATGCTAAAAAAAAGATGACTAGGTTTCTTTTATATAATCTATTCTACGCCCATACCATATCTTCTTCCATTGATTGTTTCGGCGGATCCCCGGATCCATATTCGAAATAAAAAAAAAAGAATATTATAATATAATAATAGTAAAACCAGTAATTAGAACCGTAAGACATAAGAGTCAAAGTGGGCATTTAATTATATCGTATTGATCGAAATCGGTACAAATCAAATGGATGTATCAAAGAACTCGAATTGGGTTACTATTTATATGTAACACACATGTGAGTTATATGTACATATATCAATATACATATCTATATTAAGCCTATATATCTTTATACAGTCATATCTTTCCAACTTTCTAATTTTATATAATAATCGATAGTGTGGTAGAAAGGTTCCTATATTTCTTTCTACCATACTATCAGATCTCATATGCTGCTGATTTTAATCCGCTCATTTCATTTTAGACGTGGAATTTGAACCCCTTTTATTTCTTCCATTATTGATAAGAACTTAGAAGTCAAGCTTGATTCAAATTAATCATTTTGACTGACCGTTTTTACGTAAATGATAAGTAAAAAAGCAGTAGGGACTAGAATGAACAGTGCAGTAGCAATAAATGCTAGAATATTTACTTCCATAATTTCATCTTTTACTTCATAATAACTCGGGATCTAATCCCATAGAGATTCTAAATTTTTCTCTTATAAATTCAATGGGAGGAATACATCCCGATGATATTGATCCGATTCAATATCATGAATAACAATATCTGAGCTATCAAATCTATTCATCGTCGAGAATGGAATAGTATAACATAGGAAGATCTTTTATCCATACGGAATAAAAACGTAATCAAAAATGGAATTCCTGATCCAATCAAGAATCCCATTGAATTTATTATTATATTATCCATTCGTTATTTTCTATAACCTACCGTCTTATTTCTTTATAGAATCATATAATGAGGTATCATCTGACCCATCTTTCACTTCCATTGGTCACAAACCCAACCCAAATAGTAGAAGTTAAATGGAAAAGAAGAAAAGATCTACTATTTTGACAAATTCACTAGACTATTTTTTCGTTTGTTCTTTCTTCGATAGGACCTTCCTCTTAAATGGGAATAAAAAAATATTATTCATTCCCTCACTAAGAGAAGAGGGGTGTATCTTTTCTTTGTTTGCTCTTTCTTTTATTAAAATACTCCTTTCTTTCGGTACTGGGACACATATATCAAAAATGAAGTGTGCAATTTGCATGATATAAATAGATTGTTTCCAATTAGTAATTTAATTTAGGTTATAAAAAATCGGAGTTAGAAAAAGGGGGTAGCTTTTTTACTCTGAAAGGTATTTTATCGAGGTAACTATGTTCAAATTAAGTGAATTTTGTATCGTACAATAAACGAATCCAATTTTGTGTATGGACTCTGGTGAAAACATATATATGGGTATTCGATTTCCACGGATCAGGAGCAATCGAAAAAACCAGACAGGCATCTCTTGGAATCCCTAATCTAATCTAATATAGGGTGCTACCAACAATTGTAGCAATACACATATGTCTATCTCAGATCAATCGGTACTAATTGAAGTAATTGAAATTTCTCAATAAGAAATTAGAAACGAAAAAAAAAAAAAGAAATTAGGACCCCCTCCGGGAATTAGATCCCACTCCCCGCCCCTTGACATAAAATAAAGAGATGAATTGATGGAGTCATCGGATACTAGGTCGGGACTGACGGGGCTCGAACCCGCAGCTTCCGCCTTGACAGGGCGGTGCTCTGACCGATTGAACTACAATCCCAGAGAAATAAGGTATACTGCATACATATTCTTAATGATTTGATTAAAACTATTTCCATTTAGAATCGTCGTATTGTAACAGAGAAAGGGGCGATATATTTAATATCCACACCACATGGATATGGACTTTAGTGAGAACGACACGGATTACCAGTAATCCTATTGTCAAATCGTGTTAAATCGATTGATAAGAAATCCTTTCAATGAAAAAAAAAGATTTTGGATTCTTTAATCAATCCTTTCGCTATATTATATTTCCAGATATGAATCTAGATCATTAAAAAATTCAGAATATATGGGAACAATTTTATATAATATATATAGACTTGATAGGATATAAGATGTCTTCTTTTCTTTATTCCCCAGGCATTTCCGGAGGACAAATTTATTATATAATCTCATGATGGATCGGTGAATTCTTGGGCCGAGCTGGATTTGAACCAGCGTAGACATATTGCCAACGAATTTACAGTCCGTCCCCATTAACCACTCGGGCATCGACCCAGGAAGAATCAATTCTAGACTTATTGATAATACATGATCAACCTCCTTTCGTAGTACCCTACCCCCAGGGGAAGTCGAATCCCCGCTGCCTCCTTGAAAGAGAGATGTCCTGAACCACTAGACGATGGGGGCATATCTGCCCGATCGATATCATACTATACTCATAGTATGAATAGTTTTTTGTAATTGTCAATATAATAGAATGGTGTGACTAAATCCGAATAAGTTTTCCATCTTTCGCGATTCCAATAGAATTTTTTTTTCTTCATTCATGGTTATGGTTCATGAACCATTCAAAATTCTATTTCTATAATAGAAATAGAATGTTTATCATATTTCTAATGATATATCCATATCATTATAATGGATAAACATTCTTATAGAAAATAATAAACGTTACTTCTCTATTCTATATGATCTATATGAAATGAAGTAATGTTATAATGAAGTAAATGTGTTATATATTAGAATATGTTATATATTCTAATATATATATTAGGATCCCTGGTGATTTGTCCGACAGAAAAAGGTTAAAACCCATTCTTCAATTCAACTTTCACCCATCGATTCACTCATTGTTAAGATGAGATATGCCCATCTTAGGGCTCGGAAATTAGGAAACGATAGAAAGTTTCTTTTTTTTTTTATAAGAGCTTGATTCCAGGTACGGGTTGGATCTTTTCATTACATGATTTGATCACATATCAAATATCTTGGATCTATAAATTGTGTATCAATCGAGCGAATCTCGTTGTGATAGGGGTCTATAAAAAAGCAATTAGGGTTTAGCCTAAAAAAAATTTTGATTCCAAAATCAGACACCATGAGTCTACTGCATGCACCTATGTATATAATAGATATACATATATTATGTATACGTCTTCACATTGGCTCATTCAGGAATGGAATAAATATGGGCCCTTTTAACTCAGCGGTAGAGTAACGCCATGGTAAGGCGTAAGTCATCGGTTCAAATCCGATAAGGGGCTTTTTCCACAAAAACTCCAGTTTGAGTCTTCATTTTTTAGTGGATAATAGAGATATTATTGATATTTGTAATAAAAAAAGTAATCATACGCATAATATATATAAAGAAATAGTCATTATTATAATATAATTAGAATTATAATGAGTTAATTATTATTATAACATAATGAGTTATAGTATAGTCATTTTATTATATTATAAAATAAAGTTGAGCATTTGTTCATTATAATGATAAGTCACCCTGCTTATTGGGAGGACGACTATGTCACTCACTACAGGTTATACTCCGACTCAGGTTTCATTATTCAATATTTTGGGTTCCAGGGCATAGATATTCTATCTACCCAATCCCAATTATGAATCACCAAATATTCCCACTTCTCCATTATTCCAATCAAATCCATCGTAAATATAAGAAATAAACAAAAGAAAAAGTAAGTGGACCTGACCCATTGAATCATGACTATATCAGCTATTCTGATATTCAAATTGGATAGAGATAGAATTGAATTGTAGCCTCAGAATTTTTTTGCATTTACGTAAACTACGCCGCAAGAATTTGTCGATATTTCCGATTAAATCTTCTTGTTCCTGAACCCTCCACAGGAAAAAATTATTATTCCGTTCCTTCATGGGAAACGTTTATTCCGAGTAAAAAAAAAATAAGAGACGTCTATTTTTTAATATCTTTCTTGGATTCCAAAAAAAAGATCAGTTACTTATATCTAGATAGGATGTTTATCTGTTATCTATATAACGATATAGATATATATATCAGGTCGTGGCTTCATTTCATGTACCAAATATTTACATATTGATTGATGTATCCGATATTTTTGTTTCTACAATATGAAACGGATAACGAGAAAAATATTTTTTTTTTTCAAG